CCCGATCCCATTCCGACCTCGATATGTGGAATCGTCTTGCGCCATATGTACTGAAATTGTTCGGGAGACATGGTCCAAGCCCGGTTACTGAGCCAGATTAGCAGTTGAACAACTGGGAGATTGGCCCACTTTTCTGTAGGTTATATATTCCCGTTAAGCGGGAGTTTCGGTAAAATCAGAGAGTGTCTATCTATTTCGCTCTAGCGAGGGCCTTCGAGCTGAAATATAGCTTGTCCTATTCTTTCTGGACCATATCTTATTTTGTTCCTTTCGTTGCGTTGAAGGGCTTGGAAGAAGAAAATGAAATCGGAACAACCGCGTTGGTCGTTCCAGTTTGATAGCAGGGAATAATACCATGATACTTTCCGTTTTGTCCAGCACTGCTTTGGTCTCTGGTTTGATAGTTATACGCTTTTTAGACAATCCAAGTTTCCCATGGTGGTGCTTATTTTGTTTGGTCCTTTTGATCCTAATCTACCGATTCAAAAAAGAAAAGAGCTTTTTTCTCCTCTGGTCCATCTATTTTCTTCTTTTTTTTCTCTCGAATAGCTTTCGCCTCGTCGTTTTCGGCAAAGTTTTAGCTTCCTTAGGGGTGCTTACACCCTCTTTGATCATGGCTGTTTCTTCAGGATCAGAGGATGGCGCCCATTTAAGCAGAGAATCAGGGGGTCCTCCTGCCTTGGAGTCTTCCTCTAGCTCTGAATCCTTGGCTACCTTTCGGAATGTGATTGCAGCCGAGAACGAAGCCGAAATCTATGTTCGCATTCGCAATCTGGAGAACCTCCAATACTACAACCTGCCCCCTCAAAATAATCAAGGCGAATATGAACAGATTGTTCGAGATAACTTCAATCAAGCTCTCGATGTGGAGCATTATCGTCAAATTATGGATAGTGAGTATTTCGACCTGCGAGTCTTGGAACAGAAAGGCTTTTTGCAGGAGAAGCTCCATAGTTTAATGCTCGAAGAAGATAGACTTTCACGAATTCTGGAATTGTCGCCCTATAGCGACATCCGGAAAGAAGCATTCCATTTTCTCCAAGATAAGCTTGAGCCTCTTGAGGACTTACGCTATCCCTTTCAAAAACATCTCATGGAGGGCAGTCTCTCTTTCTTTCGTCAACAGCTCGAACAGCACGGTAGACAATCAGAGATTTACCGTGAATTCTACGAGCATTTTTCGGATCAGCACTTTAGGCGCCTCTTGGGGCTGCCCTTGCCATAATGATGCTGCGCAGAGAGAAGAATGGAGGGGGAACATCAAATCTAGAATTCTTAGAGCGTGACGAGAATTATCAACTCTCTATGTTAGAAGGTGCAAAATTAATAGGTGCTGGAGCTGCTACCATTGCTTTAGCGGGGGCTGCTGTCGGTATTGGAAACGTCTTTAGTTCTTTGATTCATTCTGTGGCTCGAAATCCATCATTAGCAAAACAATTATTTGGATATGCAATCTTGGGCTTTGCTCTAACCGAAGCCATTGCTTTGTTTGCCCTAATGATGGCCTTTTTAATATTATTTGTATTCTAAGGTTTTGAATTGTTGGTTTAGTCTCTCTTCTCATAAAACTTGAAGAGGCCGAGGCCCCCCGCGATGGGTAGGAAGAGAGAGTGGGAATGAGGGCTCTCTCCGCAGATTTTTTGAATATTTTTCTTTTGCTGGTCGAGATGCTAGCCTACTATGCCCTCCTTCAAATAGCTCAACTCATGCTTCCTTACTCGTTGGCTTACGATCGATGGCACCTGGGAATGAGTCAAACAACGCTGGCTTAAAGACTGGATTAGCTGTTTGCAACATAAATAGTTGCTGGCATGGGTTTATAGGCTTATTCCAATCTCTAGCTCTTTCCAGAGTCGATGGTCAATGATGCTCAGAGGGAGCACCTCGAACGCACTGTCCTCCGTGGTTGGATGGATCAGTGGCTGAGGGTCCTTGTTGAATATCATAAACTCCGACAGAGGGGTGTGTCCGATCTATCAGACTTCTTTGTCTTGCCGGTCATCAGCACCTCCTATAAACCTGAACCGAACTTTGATCCACAACAAGTTCGGTTTGGCTGTATATGGCGGGTGTTTGATTTCTGCTATCGACATCGAAGAGAAGGAATCCAGGAAAGAAGAGAAAAGAAAAGCCCTTCTTCTTCTTCCTTCTTCGATCTTCTGCCCCGTAAATTGTAAACGTAAAAGTAGGCTGTGGGACTGATTCTTTTCCTTCTTTAAGGCAAAATAAGCGTCTGCCAGCGGTAATAGTTTCAATTTGGACTCATGATTGCACATCGCAGTCTAAGCGTGCTTGCTTTGCGCACCGGCACGTCACCCTCATTGGACTTAAATCTGCACTTTTCCATAGAATGTCCAAATGGATCACAATTTGAGCGGATCATAAGCAGATTTTCTTAGGTCATTTTTATGGGAAGGAGCAGGTCATTCCCTCTCAATTTCAGCTTCACCAGAATTTATTCCGGTAGTTTTCTCCGAGCATTGATTTCGCAACATGCTCGGACCGATGTGGGGCGGCTGAGTGCTCTTTGAAAAAGCTATGAATTTTCCCACCATTCCCACTAAGCTTTTAAGCCCCCAAGCATTGTAGAGTTCCAAAGAAACCCCACTCATTTCCTACCAAACTACCCATGTCGATAGGAGCAACTCGTCCAAGTCAAGCTCCATGCCTTGGAGCACCACTCTCTAATCTCCTTGAGAGTAGGCCTCCTACCACCGAATCGTGCTATCAAAGAGAATCTGTATCCGCTGTTTGCTAGCAGCAGACTCTCCTCCTCCCACTTAACAAAGGGAATACCGTCTTAGTCTATTTGTGTGGAGGGCAGCTTCACAAACTCTTCTCTATCTCCAGTGACCGATGGGCCCTTAAGGCAATCCGCATATGATCGGGTGGCCGCACCAGCAGCACGAAAATGAGGTGCTGCGCCGAAGAATTCAAATGATATCTTATCGGCCTTAGGCGGAATTGGGTTCATCTGGGAATCGAGATTTCCTCTTATCTTAGAAAACTATTAAAAAAAGAACCAGTTTACGAGTGAAATCAGTTACTTGCCCTAGTGCTACTCCCTGGCTTCCTTCCTCCAAAGAAGACTTGCTACCGTGGCCTAAATGCTACGCACCTTCTCCTTTAGGGGATGCAGCAATCCATCGAGTGGGAGTTTGCTTAACATCCTCTTCCAGTTGTTGCGTTATGGCGGTATGGTTGGGGTTGGGCCTTACTTAATATGGAATAGCTCTAAAGGCCTCTGCTCCTTAAAAGGGTCTTCTTCCAAAGGGATGGAGTGGTATGCTGAAACCAGCTATTGAGTGACCCAAGGGGCAATGGGCCAGGAACGCCTCTCGGTAAAGGCAGCTTAAATAAGTAAGGGAGCGGATCTCGACCAGAAAGGGTTGCTGCCTAAGGAGTTCGTGCTCCGAGGGCGTAGGGTTCTCTCCTTTCCCTTTCCAAAGTAGTCGGCTTAACCGCAGTTAGTGGTTGTATGTCAAGGTGTAGCGCTGTCTGGGATGGAAGGCAGAACTGCAGTAAATGCCCTATCTTAAGTAATTTCCTGAGTGTTCTAGAAGAGGTGCTTGTACATATAATACCTGGGCGTCAGAGTTTGATCAGTATTTTAGGTCTTTTATCTCACTCCTGTTTCCGAGAGGATCAGGCACTTATTCTATACTCCTCAACTAAGAGACAAGCGTGGTTTTGTTGTGCTGATTGACCCGCCCACTGCTCCAGGGGTAGTTAAAGAGCTAAGAGGCTATTTCCTTGACTTATTAAAGGCTATTCAACTCAAGTACTTGTTTGCGCTACAAGTATCTAATGAAGCAAATGCCCCTAGTGGAAGCATGCTCACTCCGCCTTTACTAACAGGAACTACTTATTATAGAAGACTCAGGCAACACGGGATTAGACCGATATCGATCGCCCGGTTTGCTACGTTCCTAGAACAATAAGTTGTTTTGAGTACGAGTTTCCATTGTTTGCAATCCCAAGCCAAACCAGGCCCAAGCCCATAACCACACGGGAGAGTAAGGAGATTCAACTGGATGGTCACGCTTTTTTCGAAACACTGGTTTTTCCTAGCTAACTAAGGAGCAAGACAGTACCGCTACCGAAGGGGGGATATTCAAGGAAATTGAATGAGTCCCCGTGGGAGCATAGTCAAGTAAAAGGAATGGAAGTCCACTAGCTTCCAATTTTAGCAATTCAATCAGCCCCCAAAGCTGCAAGGAAATGAATCAGGCACTTAGGAAAGCGGTCTTCCAGTATTTGAGCTAGTCCCAGGAGGAGGAGATTCCATTAAGTGAATAAATCCTTTCCTTTGGGAAGCGCTATTCCAGCAATTTCATCAGTGTTGTCCACGGGTCGAGACACTACCCTACCATTTGAAGCGAAGAGGATTTGTTCAGGAGGCCGGTTTTCTTCCTTTGAAAATGAGGCTCTTTTTTAGTTCTTAAGCGCTTATTGACCTTGTGACAAGGCCTTACCGAACCAGGGACATATAATATATTGATAGCTCTCCAGGTGTTCCCTGGTAGGTAACTTCTGGTTCGTACCAGATTGAGTTGAGAATGTTGACTTATGCATGGTACCGCCGGTGGAAAGATCTCATAAGTCAGAGAGTCGTAATATTTACTTACATTTAAGGTTTGGGGCTGTTGATTGAAGAAGGCCCTAAAATCACGAAATGCTTATTGATATAGTTCTTTCTTCAACATAGACTTCATCTTCATCCACTTGTTCTCTACTTTCTTAGGTAAAGCATGGCTTTTTGCGTTCTCGTCTGCGTCTGCTTCAGTAACTTAGCTTAAGCTTATTGTTTTCGCAGCCGAATTCACGATTTTATTTCAGTCTTCGCGACCCGAAGACTGGATCTGAAACTGCCCTACCTCCGTACGTATGCCCCGACGAAAAACGAGATCGGATCGGTGGTTAACCCGCCGAAGAGAGATCTGTAGTTGACCTATGGTGGTTTGGTCCCCAGGCTTTCCTGGTAGGACAAACAGGTTCATACCAGGCGTTCGAAACTACTTAATAGGATCTTAATTGACACGCCTCAGATAGGGGCAAGAAAAGACAAGTAGAAAGGCTAAGGATTAAGGATATGCTTGAAACATACGATTAGACAACTGATAAAGAAAAGAAGAGACAAACCGAAGTCAGATCCAAAGATTGAAAGGAGAATTTCCGCCTTCTGAAAACCATGATCGGCTCTACCTTTATGAACGAACCCCTGGCTGGTCCTGCGGTAACAGGGCCCGTGTATGGGATAATTTAGTTATAGTTTTGGAGTGAATCTTATTCCTAAGAGTGGAAGGGAGAAGGTTATGAAAGGTTAGAATCTCCTCACTGTTAGCAAATGGGTTTTTCCTATCCAATTAAGCTTGTTCTTTCAGCTTCATTGATCGTTTCAAAGGCTAAAGCCGGAGTAGTTGATCCAGATTCAGTAGTTCTAAATTGAAATATAGATTTCAGAATCCTGAATGAACAACCATCCACAAATGTCGATTCATTCAAGCAAGAGAGTGCAACAATCCTTTCCTTTGACACTGGTTTCGTAAACGAGTGAAAAATGCCTTGTACAGTTTCCCTTTTCCCTTTCAGCCAGGGAAAGAGTTCACTCGAAAGCGGCTGTTGGATATTTTGTTTGAACCGGTTCCGCCCCACTCCTTATAGTAAGTACTGGTGAGAGGGAAAGAACGCTCCTACCCTTTACCCAAAGAGTAAAAGAATGGACCTATTGGTGTGCTGCTGCCCTCAACCGACCTGATCGTCCCAATCCGCTTGCCCTCACTAAAAAGAGATCCACAATCTATTATCTAATGAATATGAATTAGCTATCTAATTTTCCTTTGCCTAGCTGCCCATTGCTAGAACTTCCAGCGCTAAGGTGGTTGGTGTGGTAAGGCAAGCAACTCCTCTTTCCGAAGAAGAGTGCCTGCCCGAGCTTAAAGTAAAGCTCTCTATCTTAGCTATAGGTAAAGTTCTCCCAGAGCCGGAGACACAGGCCCGCTATTCCTTCAGAAAGCGGAAATCCGCAAGGAAGGATAGGACACAGAATAAGGAAATCGAAGATTGTTCGTCGGATGAGACCGAGAACCGAAAGATTTCTATCAAAGAGCGAGAGATACGGACTAGACCGCTGTCAACCAGCTCTGAAGGTTGCAAAGCCTTTAGAGTGCCCCTGAACGGAAGGAAGGAAAGACAGAGATAACTCTATCTTAACTACCGGGGATAGGAAGGGCTGTCAGCTCTTGTTTTCCTAGGTAGCGGATGCCCTTAGAGAGCATATCTTATGATGCAAGCTCTTGGGCAGTACTCCCCACTTGAGCTTTTAAAAGGAACTTCTTAAACAAAGACATTTTAATGGCATAGCGATCCCCGCTGATGATTTTTACCTAATTCTCGATATTGCACTACAAGACAAAGACCTTTTTTTGAGGCGAACCCCTATTCTGTACTTGTGTTGGTTATCCTAATGGGGCACCCTGCCCTCCCTTGTTCAAACAAAGGGTTATCCCTCAGGCTTGAGAATTCATTAGCTAGAGGTACCTAGGGTCCTTTGGGGGTGCCCTAGTGCTAAGGTTCATTCGATTCCTTTCTAAGTCAGATCTCTAGTCTGCATTCGAGGCTACTCTTTGGATCTCGCCAACTGCTTGGTTAGTCTCATTGTGCTTAGCAACTATGGACTCAAGGATGACTATGACTTCTCTTTCAACGAGACCACCAAAAAAACCTAATTAAGCTTCACGTAAGATAGCTAAAGTATGGTATCGACATGATTATGAATGATAGAATACCCGAAACACAGAAAGAGCTAGCAAAGTCAGTAGCAAAGGGAGAAGGGACTAAACTTCCTTACGAAGTAGGAGCAGAAGAGAAGCTTCCTATCCATCCCCGGACGAAAGTAAGCACGGTTTCCTAAGTTTGAAGCAGGACGTTAAGGCCTTAGAAAGTAAAATGCTTGAAATAGGAGGATCATAAGTCCCCGGAGACAGTCTGCCTTTCCTTTTTTGGGTTAGGAGTGATATCCTCGGGTTCCTTCTCTCTCTTGAAAGTTAAAGCCGAAGACGTTGAAGAAGGTACGGAAGCCGGGAAAACCACTTCATACGATAACAATAGCATTCACAGCGGAACAAACGGATCAGATATAGCTACAGCTGGCCTAGCTGCCTAAGGCCTATCTCAAAAGGGCCTCGTCTCGAGTTGCTCGGCTTAAGGTCGAAGATCAAGCTTGGACAAGGTGAGGGAGAAGTTGCTGTATGAGGTCCGGTGACATCAAAATTTGGACAGACGGGAGACGATGATCGAAGTCAGACTTTAGTATGGGACGAGAACTCGCTTATTTTGATAAGCATCAAATGAGACTGAAAGCACCATAGGAAGAGAACCTTGAGTTGTTTTTGACCAACTGACTGGGAAGCTCCGCTTGGGAGACATAGGCAAAAGGAGGTGATGATGTGATTCCTTATGTACCTGTGTCTGTGTCCTTTGACAAATCTACCTCTGAAT